GTAGAGATGGAATTCTGAAACAACCATCAACTATAACCCCAAAAGAACTAGATTCCGTAAACAACATAGAGGAAGAATGAAGGGAATATCTTATCGAGGTAATCATATTTGTTTCGGTAAATATGCTCTTCAGGCACTTGAACCTGCTTGGATCACATCTAGACAAATCGAAGCAGGTCGACGAGCAATGACACGAAATGCACGCCGTGGTGGAAAAATATGGGTCCGTATATTTCCAGACAAACCAGTTACAGTAAGACCTGCTGAAACACGTATGGGTTCGGGGAAAGGATCCCCTGAATATTGGGTAGCTGTTGTTAAACCGGGGCGAATACTATATGAAATGGGTGGAGTAACCGAAAATATAGCTAGAAGGGCTATTTTAATAGCAGCATCTAAAATGCCTATACGAACTCAATTTATTATTTCGGGATAAAAATGTAGAACCGACAGAGATGAATCTTAGGGATGAAACAAAAACGCAGGTTTCTTTTTTTGGACAAACAATATTTCTTTTATTTTCTTCATCCTTTGCATTGGAAGAATAAACAAAAAATTTGATATGATTCAACCTCAGACCCATTTAAATGTAGCGGATAACAGCGGGGCTCGAGAATTGATGTGTATTCGAATCATAGGAGCTAGTAATCGTCGATATGCTCATATTGGTGACGTTATTGTTGCTGTGATTAAAGAAGCAGTACCAAATATGCCCCTAGAAAAATCAGAAGTAGTGAGAGCTGTAATTGTTCGTACCTGTAAAGAACTAAAACGTGACAGCGGTATGATAATACGATATGATGACAATGCTGCAGTTGTGATTGATCAAGAAGGAAATCCAAAAGGAACGCGAATTTTTGGGGCAATCCCCCGTGAATTAAGACAATTGAATTTTACTAAAATAGTTTCATTAGCTCCCGAGGTATTATAAAATAAAATGAGATCGTGATATCTTTGGGGTATTTGAAAGAAATAGATTAAGAACTAGATTAATTCGTAGATTGTGTCTCACGCATATACCTTGCAAAATTCCTATTCATAAATCAATAAAAAAAAAAAAGAAAAACATGTTGATTATATCCAATTTTGAGACACCAATAATTTTAGTTCATCATGGGTAGAGACACTATTGCTGAGATAATAACCTCTATACGAAATGCTGATATGGATAGAAAAAGAGTTGTTCGCATAGCATCTACTAATATTACCGAAAATATTGTTAAAATACTTTTCCGAGAGGGTTTTATCGAAAACGTCAGAAAACATCGAGAAAAAAACAAATATTTTTTGGTTTTAACCCTTCGACATAGAAGGAATGGGAAAAGACCCTATAGAAATTTTTTAAATTTAAAACGGATCAGTAGACCCGGTTTACGAATCTATTCTAACTCTCAACGAATTCCTAGAATTTTAGGTGGGATGGGAATTGTAATTCTTTCTACTTCTCGGGGTATAATGACAGACCGGGAGGCTCGACTAGAACGAATCGGTGGAGAAATTTTGTGTTATATATGGTAATCCATTTAATATCCAAATGGGATCCGAAACCTCTTCCTATTTGTAAAAAAAAAAAGAAAGGGGGTGAGTTGTCTAATATCGTCTTTCCTCCATTAATTGATACTTCAGGGGGGCTTTACCTGAAATGAAAGAACAAAAATGGATTCATGAAGGTTTAATTACTGAATCGCTTCCCAATGGCATGTTCCGAGTTCGGTTAGATAATGAAGATCTGATTCTAGGTTACGTTTCAGGAAAGATCCGACGTAGTTTTATACGGATACTGCCAGGAGATAAAGTCAAAATTGAAGTAAGTCGTTATGATTCAACCAGAGGACGTATAATTTATCGACTCCGAAACAAGGATTCGAAAGATTAGGTCATTTTTATTCGATACGATTCGAGATGCAAAATTTCAAGAAACTTATTTTCTACCAAAAAAGAATTAAGATAAGGAATGACAAATATGAAAATAAGAGCTTCCGTTCGAAAAATTTGTGAAAAATGTCGACTAATCCGTAGGCGGGGGCGCATTATAGTAATTTGTTCCAACCCGAGACATAAACAAAGACAAGGATAATCAGACCCGCTAAAGGGCTCAATGTACAAATAAGAAATCTGTTTTGACATAAAATGGATATATCCATATATTTCTGACTCATATTTATGAGATGATACAATATGGCAAAAGCTATACCGAGAACTGGTTCACGTAGGAATGTACGTATTGGTTCACGTAAGAGTGCACGTAGAATACCAAAGGGAGTTATTCATGTTCAAGCAAGTTTCAATAATACCATAGTCACAGTTACAGATGTGCGGGGGCGGGTGGTTTCCTGGTCCTCGGCCGGTACTTGTGGATTCAAGGGTACGAGAAGAGGGACACCCTTTGCCGCTCAAACTGCCGCAGCAAATGCTATTCGTACAGTAGTAGATCAAGGTATGCAACGAGCAGAAGTCATGATAAAAGGTCCCGGTCTCGGAAGAGACGCAGCATTACGAG